ATTCCGGAATTATTCACTATGTGGATAAAATATCTATATGTACATATATTATAAACATAAGTATATATGCATTAAGTACGTGCAGTAGATACATAGTGTCTAGTGGCTCATTGTTGAATAATAAAATGGATTTACCTAGGAAGTCTAGGAGAAAATGCAATGAATTGTTTCAAGACCGACTCGAATAGAAATAAATTCAATTGAAATAATTCAAAAAAAAAAAAAATACTACTACTAGATTTCTAATGTCGATTCTAATGAATAATTCGTCAATGACGAATAAAAAACAATTCTATGCAATTCTGAAAGGGGGAAAGATCCCTCGGCTAGAATCATTTGATTATATTGACAATTTCAAAAAACGGATCATACTATGATCATAGTATGATGGCCGTTGGTCAAGCGGGCCCCCATCGTCTAGTGGTTTAGGACATCTCTCTTTCAAGGAGGCAGCGGGGATTCGAATTCCCCTGGGGGTAGGGTACTACGAAAGGAAATTGATCATGGATTACCAATAAGTCGAAAATTGATTCTTCCTGGGTCGATGCCCGAGCGGTTAATGGGGACGGACTGTAAATTCGTTGGCAATATGTCTACGCTGGTTCAAATCCAGCTCGGCCCAATAATTCGCCAATCCGCCATGAGATGATATAACTCCCTTTGTACTTCAGAAATACCCGATCCGGAGATAAAAAAGAATCAAATTTTCTGCTAGATCCCGTATTTCCCTGGGATTGTAGTTCAATTGGTCAGAGCACCGCCCTGTCAAGGCGGAAGCTGCGGGTTCGAGCCCCGTCAGTCCCGACGGATCCAATAAATATATCAAAAAATCTCTCCCTTTTTCTGAAGGGGACCGGGGGAAGAATTCCATTGTCAAAGCAAAGGGGAAATCCTTATTTCTTTTTTCTTTCCTTTTGGTAGGAGAAAGACATATGCGGTTGGATTAGTATAATTATTGGTAGCATTATAGTCAGTATTCCAAGAAATGCTGGCTTTTTCGATTGCCCCCGATGCATGTAATGGAATCGAGTACTATACTTTTTTGAGGCGCGCATACACAAAAGGAATTCCTTTCTTGTCCAATACAAAATTGAATATAAGAAAATACTTTCCAGAAAAAACAAAAAAAAAACAATTTATTTTTCTGGCTACGGATTTATGGAACCTGACTTACTAGTTTGAAGTTGCAAAATAGATTTCATGCAAATTGCACACTGAGCTTTTGGTATAGGTGTCCCGGGGCTAATAATCTACGAAGAAAGGAGGGGGAAGGACAGATCAACCAAAGATCCTACTCCTCTTAGAAAGGCGAATGAATCATTTTTCCTATTTTTCATTTTGTTTTAAGGCCCCATCGACGAAAGAACAAATCGGAAAATAGTCAATTTGATGAATATTCATTTTATACGGTCTCATCTTTATCACACTTCTTTGTCTTCCAAGTCAAAAATAGTTTCGTTCTAAACTCCTTTCTTTTTCCATTTAGCTTTTATTGTTTGTTTGGGTTTGTAACTATGTGACCACTGGAAGTGGAAGAGCTATTTGATGAGACTTCATCAGATGATTGTACAAGAAGGAACTAGATAGATTAGAGAGAAAAAAAGAACAGATAATAAAAAATGATAAATAAATAAAGGAATTTTGGGTTAGGTCAGCAATCCAAGTTTGGGGCGGTATGGATAAAAGAACTTCCTATGTTATACTATTCAATTCTCGACGACGAATTTATTTGATAGTTCAGATATTGTTATTCATGATATTGATCTGATTCAAGATCATCGAGAGGTAATATTCATTCATTGAATTTACAGGCCAAAGATTTATCATCTCTATGGGATTAAATCCCGAGTTATTGCGAAGTAAAAAACCGATGAGATTATGGAAGTAAATATTCTTGCATTTATTGCTACTGCACTATTTATTCTAGTTCCTACCGCTTTTCTACTTATCATTTATGTAAAAACAGTCAGTCAAAACGATTAATTATTAACTAATTTGAATGAAACTTGACTTCTGAGTTCTTAGCCAAAATTGACGAAATAAAATGAAAAAGATTCCAATTTCATGTCTTAAATGAAATGAGTGGACTAGAATCGGCAGTATTCTAATAGATAGATAGTATGGTAGAAAGAAATAGATGAATCTTTCTACCATACTATTTATTAGTTAGATTCTTGTTATAAAGCTGCCCCCTGGAATAAAATAAAGATAGAGGCTGCATTTGATATGGATCTATATATCAATCTACAATATTATCTTGATATATGCGAATATCAATTCCATATATGGGATTGACATAGCATCCAATTCCATTTATTTGCTATATCTATTTGTTCTGATCAATCTGAATTACTCCTATGTCTTATAGTTTGAATTACTATATTTTTGATTTCCAATATGAATCTCGGTATCTATTGAGAGAATCAAATCAATGAAGCAAAAGCGATAGATATAGGCATATTCAAAAAATCACGTAGTAATCTTTTTTTTAACATTCCCA